GCCAGTGTAGCTTATACAAAGCATAACACTGAAGATGTTAAGATGAGCCCTAATAAGACTCCACAGGCAGACAGGTATGGTCCCTGCTTTAACATCAGCTTTAATTTAACTTACACATGCAAGTATCCGCACCCCAGTGAGAATGCCCTCAACACCCAGCCGGAACAGAGGAGCAGGCATCAGGCACGCACATGCAGCCCAAGACGCCTTGCTACGCCACACCCCCAAGGGTACTCAGCAGTGATTAATATTAAACATAAGCGAAAGCTTGATTTAGTTAAAATTAAGAGGGTCGGTAAAACTCGTGCCAGCCACCGCGGTTATACGAGAGACCCAAGTTGATGCTCACGGCGTAAAGCGTGATTATAGGCCGACAATAAACTAAAGCCAAAGCCCCTCAAAGCCGTCATACGCTAATCGAGGGTAATAGGCCCCAAAACGAAGGTAGCTTTAATACAACGAACCTAGACCACACGACAGCTGGGAGACAAACTGGGATTAGATACCCCACTATGCCCAGTCGTAAACTTTGATGATAAGTTACAAATATCATCCGCCAGGGGACTACAAGCGCATCGCTCGAAACCCAACGGACTTGGCGGTGCCCCACACCCACCTAGAGGAGCCTGTTCTATAACTGACAATCCCCGTTTAACCTCACCACCCCTAGCCTCTTCAGTCTATATACCACCGTCGTAAGCTCACCCTGTGAAGGCTCAACAGTAAGCAAGATGGGCAAAACCCAAAACGTCAGGTCGAGGTGTAGCATATGGAGTGGGAAGAAATGGGCTACATTTTCTGCCCACAGAACACTAACGGACAACGTCATGAAACCTGACGTTCAAAGGAGGATTTAGCAGTAAAAAGAAAACAGAGAGTTCTTTTGAAGCCGGCCCTGGGGCGCGCACACACCGCCCGTCACTCTCCACAATTATTTTCCACAGGAAGATAATCACCAACCCCCAAAATAAGTAATATAACAATTGGCTAACCCAGTGGAGACAAGTCGTAACACGGTAAGTGTACCGGAAGGTGCACTTGGAACAACCAGAGCGTAGCTAAGAAAGCCCAAGCACCTCACTTACACTGAGAAGATACCCGTGCAAGTCGGGTCGCACTGAGCCATAGAGCTAGCCACACTACCTGCCCAAGTGCACACAAATACATAACCACAAATAAATCAAAAACCACAAACTAAACCATTCTACCACCCAAGTATGTGCGACAGAAAAGGAAAATCGAGCAATAGAGAAAGTACCGCAAGGGAAAGCTGAAAGAGATATGAAACAGCCCACCAAAGCACAAAAAAGCAGAGACTAAACCTCGTACCTTTTGCATCATGATCTAGCCAGAACAATCAGGCAAAGAGCCCTACAGTCTGACCCCCCGAAACTAAGTGAGCTACTCCAAGACAGCATATTAGAGCCAACCCGTCTCTGTGGCAAAAGAGTGGGAAGATCTTTGAGTAGAGGTGATAAACCTAACGAACTTAGTGATAGCTGGTTGCTTAGGAAATGGATATAAGTTCAGCTTCGTGCCATTCTCAGATCAACATAATAAGAACCAACAAGAACCTAAGAAGACAGAGAAGTTAGCTAAAGGAGGTACAGCTCCTTTAGAAAAGAACACAATCTTGACAGATGGATAAGGATCATACTAAACAAGGTTTACTCCTACAGTGGGCTTAAGAGCAGCCACCTGAATAGAAAGCGTTGAAGCTCGGGCAGAAATAAAAGCCAATTATCCTGATATAAACTCCAACTCCTCCAACTATACTAAGCCACTCTATGTAAACATAGAAGAAACAATGCTAGAATCAGTAACAGGGGGGGGCACGCCCCCCTCCCGGCACACGTGTAAGTCAGATCGGACCCACCACTGACAAATAAAGAGCCCAACAAAAGAGGGCATCGCAGACCAAACAAAAACCAAGAAAAGCCTGCAACCTAATATCGTTAGCCCAACACAGGAGTGCCAACATAGGGAAAGACCCAATGAAGAAAGAAGGAACTCGGCAACCACGGGCCCCGCCTGTTTACCAAAAACATGGCCTCTTGCAACCCATAAATAAGAGGTCCAACCTGCCCAGTGACAATAAGTTTAACGGCCGCGGTATTTTAACCGTGCTAAGGTAGCGTAATCACTTGTCTTTTAAATGAAGACCCGTATGAAAGGTGTCACGAGGGCCCCCCTGTCTCCTACTTCAAGTCTGTGAAATTGATCTACCCGTGCAGAAGCGGGTATAACAACATAAGACGAGAAGACCCTGTGGAGCTTAAGACGAATCAACCAATCGTGCCTAACAGCCAATCCCCCTAACAGGAAATAAAAAGCTAAACAAGCATAACGACCCATGATTGAACTGTCTTCGGTTGGGGCGACCGTGGGGGATAAAAAAGCCTCCAAGAGGAAACAGGGGACCAGTTCAACCGATCCCTAAGAGCCAAGAGCCACCGCTCTAAGCAACAGAAAACTCTGACCAATAATGATCCAGGCATTCGCCTGATCAGCGAACCAAGTTACCCCAGGGATAACAGCGCAATCCTTTCCCAGAGCCCATATCGCCGAAAGGGTTTACGACCTCGATGTTGGATCAGGACATCCTGGTGGCGAAAATTCTACCAAGGGTTCGTTTGTTCAACGATTAAAGTCCTACGTGATCTGAGTTCAGACCGGAGCAATCCAGGTCGGTTTCTATCTATGCATTTCCCCTTCCTAGTACGAAAGGACCGGAAGGAGGAGGGCCAATGTTCAAAACACGCCCCACCCCCAATCAATGAAAACAACTAAAATATTAAAGGGGAATATAACCACAGCCCAAGACAAGGGCTAGCTGAGATGGCAGAGCCTGGTAATTGCAAAAGACCTAAGCCCTTTCCCCCAGAGGTTCAACTCCTCTTCTCAGCTCTTGAACAAAATGAACGAATGAGTACCCCTAATTATTAATCCCCTCCTATGCATCATTCCCGTACTATTAGCAGTGGCCTTCCTAACCCTATTAGAACGAAAAGTTCTAGGCTATATACAACTGCGAAAAGGGCCCAATATCGTAGGCCCATACGGCCTGCTACAACCCATCGCTGACGGAGTAAAACTCTTCATCAAAGAGCCAGTACGACCATACGCATCCTCCCCAATCCTATTCTTAGCCACACCTATACTTGCCTTCACCCTAGCTATAATCCTCTGAATCCCAATACCAATGCCATACCCTATTACCGACCTAAACCTTGGAGTACTATTCATCCTAGCCCTGTCTAGCCTAGCAGTCTACTCCATTTTAGGCTCAGGATGGGCCTCAAACTCAAAATACGCCCTAATCGGAGCACTACGTGCAGTCGCCCAAACTATCTCATATGAGGTAAGCCTAGGCCTAATCATCCTCTCAACAGTTATCTTCGTAGGGGGCTTCACACTACACACATTCAACGTAACACAAGAAACCATCTGACTACTAGCACCCAGCTGACCCCTAGCAGCCATATGATATATCTCAACACTAGCAGAAACCAACCGAGCCCCATTTGACCTCACAGAAGGAGAGTCAGAACTAGTTTCTGGCTTCAACGTAGAATATGCAGGAGGCCCATTCGCACTATTCTTCCTAGCAGAATACGCCAACATCCTACTAATAAATACACTCTCCACAATCCTATTTTTAGGAGCCGCACATAACCCCCTCCTACCAGAACTCACCACCACCAACCTAATAACAAAAGCCGCACTACTATCCATCCTTTTCCTATGAGTACGCGCCTCATACCCACGATTCCGATATGACCAACTAATACACCTAGTATGAAAAAATTTCCTGCCAATAACCCTAGCCCTCATCCTATGACACCTAGCACTCCCCCTGTCTATAGCAGGAATCCCCCCACAAACATAAAAGGAAGTGTGCCCGAATGCTCAAGGACCACTTTGATAGAGTGGATAATAGGGGTTCAAGTCCCCTCACTTCCTTAGAAAAAGGGGATTCGAACCCCTCCCTAAGAGATCAAAACTCTTCGTGCTTCCAATACACCACTTCCTAGTAAAGTCAGCTAAACAAGCTTTCGGGCCCATACCCCGAGAATGTGGGTTAAACCCCCTCCTTTGCTAATGAATCCATACGTGCTAACCATCCTCATCTCAAGCCTAGGAATCGGCACCACCATAACATTCGCCAGCTCCCACTGACTCCTAGCCTGAATAGGACTAGAAATTAATACACTAGCAATTATCCCACTCATAGCCCAACAACACCACCCCCGAGCCGCAGAAGCCGCTACAAAATACTTCCTCACCCAAGCAACAGCCGCCGCAATAATCCTATTTGCCAGCACAACAAACGCATGGACATCAGGGCAATGAGATATTCTACAAATTTCCAACCAATTCTCAACCATCACAATCATGCTCGCCCTCGCCCTAAAAATCGGACTCGCCCCAGCACACTTCTGACTACCAGAAGTCCTACAAGGCCTAGACCTGACAACAGGCCTAATCCTATCCACCTGACAAAAACTAGCCCCATTTGCCCTAATCTACCAAATCGCACCAAACACCAACCCAACCCTCCTCATTACACTAGGAATTACATCAGCCCTAGTTGGAGGCTGAGGCGGCCTAAACCAGACACAACTACGAAAAATCCTTGCATACTCATCCATCGCCCACCTAGGATGAATAATCATTATTCTACATTTCATACCAAACCTCACCATACTAAGCCTAATAACCTACATCCTCATAACATCAGCAATATTCCTAACAGCCAAAACCATATCCGCCACTAAAATTAATATGCTAGCCACAGCATGAACCAAAGCCCCCACCCTAACTGCACTAGCAATACTAAGCCTCCTCTCCCTAGGAGGCCTCCCGCCCCTCACAGGATTTATGCCCAAATGACTGATCCTTCAAGAACTGGCCAAACAAGACCTCCCCCTAGCCGCAACAGTAATAGCAATAAGCGCCCTACTCAGCCTATTCTTCTACCTACGCCTATGCTACGCAATAACCCTAACAATTTCACCAAACACCAACAATGCAACATCTCCATGACGCTTCAAATCCGCCCAAACAACCCTCTCAACAGCAGCTATAATCACCGCCTCCCTAACCCTCCTCCCCGCTACTCCAGCCATCCTGGCCATAACAACCTAGAGACTTAGGATAATCAGACCAAAAGCCTTCAAAGCTTTAAGCAGGAGTTAAAATCTCCTAGTCCCTGATAAGACCTGCAGGACTTTATCCCACATCTTCTAAATGCAACCCAGACACTTTAATTAAGCTAAGGCCTTACTAGATGAGAAGGCCTTGATCCTACAATCTCTTAGTTAACAGCTAAGCGCTCAAACCAACGAGCTTTCATCTACCCTTCCTCCCGCCACCGCGGGAACGAGGCGGGAGGAAGCCCCGGCAGGCGGTAACCTGCACCTTCGGATTTGCAATCCGACGTGTCATACACCACAGAGCTTGATAGGAAGAGGAGGTAAACCTCTATACATGGAGCTACAATCCACCGCTTAAACCTTCAGCCATCCTACCCGTGGCAATCACTCGCTGATTTTTCTCAACCAATCACAAAGACATCGGCACCCTATACCTAGTATTCGGAGCCTGAGCCGGAATAGTGGGCACTGCACTGAGCCTTCTTATCCGAGCGGAACTAAACCAACCTGGAGCCCTACTTGGGGATGACCAGATTTATAATGTTATCGTCACAGCACACGCCTTCGTAATAATTTTCTTTATGGTGATACCAATCATGATCGGCGGATTTGGCAACTGATTAATTCCACTTATGCTCGGCGCCCCTGACATGGCATTCCCCCGAATGAATAACATAAGCTTCTGGCTTCTACCCCCATCATTCCTTCTCCTACTCGCCTCTTCTGGTGTTGAAGCTGGAGTTGGGACAGGGTGAACCGTCTACCCACCACTAGCCGGCAATCTAGCCCATGCTGGGGCCTCCGTAGACCTGGCCATCTTCTCCCTCCATTTGGCCGGAGTCTCGTCCATCCTTGGCTCAATTAACTTTATCACCACCATTATTAATATAAAACCCCCAGCAATTTCCCAGTACCAAACCCCACTTTTTATCTGAGCCCTACTAGTAACCACTGTACTTCTACTACTCTCCTTACCAGTTTTAGCTGCAGGAATTACAATACTACTAACAGACCGAAACCTGAACACAACCTTCTTTGACCCGGCTGGCGGAGGTGACCCAATCCTATACCAACACCTGTTCTGATTCTTTGGGCATCCTGAAGTATATATTCTGATCCTCCCAGGCTTTGGAATAATCTCCCACATTGTCGCCTACTATGCGGGCAAAAAAGAACCATTCGGATATATAGGAATAGTCTGAGCAATAATAGCAATCGGGCTTCTAGGCTTCATCGTATGGGCCCACCACATATTTACAGTAGGAATAGATGTTGATACTCGAGCCTACTTCACATCAGCAACTATAATTATCGCAATTCCAACCGGTGTAAAAGTATTCAGCTGACTTGCTACCCTATACGGAGGCTCAATCAAATGAGAAGCCCCCTTCCTATGAGCCCTAGGCTTCATTTTCTTATTTACAGTAGGCGGCCTAACAGGTATTATCCTGGCCAACTCATCACTAGACATTGTCTTGCACGACACCTATTATGTAGTCGCACACTTCCACTATGTCTTGTCTATAGGTGCCGTCTTTGCAATCATGGGAGGATTCGTACACTGATTCCCCCTGTTCTCTGGGTATACCCTACACAGCACATGAACTAAAATCCACTTTGCTGTAATATTCATCGGAGTAAACCTCACATTCTTCCCACAGCATTTTCTAGGGCTAGCCGGCATGCCACGACGATATTCCGACTACCCAGACGCCTATACACTATGAAACACCGTCTCATCAATCGGATCCCTAATTTCATTAGTAGCCGTCATCATATTCCTATTTATCCTATGAGAAGCCTTCGCTGCCAAACGAGAAGTCTTATCGGTAGACCTAACCACAACAAATGTCGAATGACTACACGGCTGCCCTCCCCCATATCACACATTCGAAGAGCCAGCTTTTGTGCAAGTACAAATAGGACATCGAGAAAGGAAGGAATCGAACCCCCATATACTGGTTTCAAGCCAGCCGCAAAGCCATTCTGCCACTTTCTTACATAACTTATAAGACACTAGTAAAACAACATTACACCACCTTGTCGAGGCGGAGTTGTAGGTTAAACCCCTGCGTATCTTAACTAATGGCCCACCCCTCACAATTAGGACTCCAAGACGCAGCATCCCCAGTTATGGAAGAGCTCATCCACTTCCACGACCACGCACTCATAGTAATTTACCTAATCAGCAGCTTCGTTCTTTATATTATCGTAGCCGTAGTATCAACAAAACTAACCAACAAACATGCCCACGATTCACAAGAAATTGAAATCGTATGAACCGTCCTCCCAGCAGTTATTCTAATCCTCATTGCCCTCCCATCCCTACGAATCCTATATTTAATAGACGAAATTAATAACCCACACCTGACAGTTAAGGCAATCGGTCATCAATGATACTGAAGCTATGAATATACCGACTACAAAGACCTAGCCTTCGACTCTTACATAGTCCCAACGCAAGACCTCACCCCTGGCCAATTTCGACTACTAGAAGTAGATCATCGAATAGTTGTCCCAACTGAATCACCAATCCGAGTCCTCATCACAGCTGAAGATGTCCTCCATTCCTGAGCCGTCCCAGCACTAGGTATAAAAATAGACGCAGTCCCAGGACGACTAAACCAAGCCACATTCATCGCCTCTCGACCCGGAGTTTACTACGGACAATGTTCCGAAATTTGTGGTGCAAACCACAGCTTCATACCAATCGTTGTTGAAGCAGTCCCACTAAAACACTTCGAAGACTGATCCACCTCTATACTAGAAGACGCCTCACTAAGAAGCTAAATAAGGAACAGCGTTAGCCTTTTAAGCTAAAGACTGGTGACTACCGACCACCCCTAGTGACATGCCACAGCTCAACCCAGCTCCTTGATTCCTACTTCTCATCTTCTCATGACTAGTTTTTCTAACCATCATCCCACAGAAAATTGTACAACACAACTTCCTAAGCGAGCCCGCCCCACGAGCCGCCAAAGAATATGCCTCAACGCCCTGAGCCTGACCATGACACTAAGCTTCTTTGACCAATTCTCACTAACCGCTTACCTAGGCATCCCACTAGTCGCCCTAGCACTAACCTTGCCATGAATCCTATTCCCAGCCCCTAAAAACCGATGCTCAAACAACCGCCTACTAACACTACAAGCATGGTTTATTCAACAATTCACACACCAATTATTCTTACCGATTAATAAAGCCGGACACAAATGAGCCCTCCTGCTAGCATCCCTCCTAGTTTTCCTAATTACCCTAAACTTACTAGGAATTTTACCATACACATTTACCCCAACTACCCAGCTCTCTATAAATATAGGATTCGCAGTCCCACTCTGACTCGCCACCGTCCTAATCGGAGTGCGACATCAACTAACACACACACTAGCCCACTTCCTACCAGTCGGCACCCCAGGACCTTTAATTCCAATCCTAATTATTATCGAAACCATTAGCCTATTTATCCGCCCGATCGCGCTGGGAGTACGACTAACAGCCAACCTAACAGCAGGCCACCTCCTAATTCAACTAATTAGCACTGCCGCATTCCACATATTCTTTATTATGCCAACAGTATCAGCCCTCACAGTAATTCTTCTCCTACTCCTATCGGTACTAGAACTAGCCGTCGCAGTAATTCAAGCTTACGTATTCGTCCTATTAGTAAGCCTATACCTACAAGAATCCGTATAATGGCCCACCAAGCACATGCATACCACATAGTAGACCCCAGCCCCTGACCTCTAACCGGGGCGGCCGCCGCCTTCCTAACGACTTCCGGCCTAGCAATCTGATTCCACTACCACTCCCTCACACTTCTATCACTAGGCCTCGCCCTAATATTACTAACCATATATCAGTGATGACGCGATGTCATTCGAGAAGGAACATTCCTCGGCCACCACACACCCCCAGTACAAAAAGGCCTACGATACGGAATAATCCTATTTATCACATCAGAAGTATTCTTCTTCCTAGGATTCTTCTGAGCATTCTTCCACTCAAGCCTCGCACCAACCCCAGAGCTAGGAGGCTGCTGACCCCCAACAGGAATCCTTCCCCTAGACCCGTTCGAAGTCCCACTACTCAACACAGCAGTTTTACTGGCGTCAGGTGTCACAGTAACCTGAGCCCACCACAGTCTAATGGAAGGAGGACGAAAAGAAGCCATCCAATCCCTAGCTTTAACCATTATCCTGGGCTGCTACTTTACAACCCTGCAAGCAATAGAATATTATGAAGCCCCCTTCACCATCGCCGATGGCGTATATGGCTCAACATTCTTCGTAGCCACAGGCTTCCACGGACTCCACGTCATCATTGGAACTACATTCCTGGCCGTCTGCTTTCTACGACAAGTTAAACACCACTTCACATCCCAACACCACTTCGGATTCGAGGCGGCCGCCTGATACTGACATTTTGTTGACGTAGTCTGACTATTCCTTTACGTCTCAATCTACTGATGAGGATCATAATCTTTCTAGTATGAACATCAGTACAAGTGACTTCCAATCACTTAGTCTTGGTTAAACCCCAAGGAAAGATAATGAACATAATCACTACAACAGTGGCCATCGCAGTGCTCTTATCCTGTGTCCTAGCCATAATTTCATTCTGACTACCACAAATAAACCCAGACGCAGAAAAACTCTCCCCATACGAATGTGGATTTGATCCCCTCGGCTCAGCCCGACTCCCCTTCTCCCTACGATTCTTTCTAGTCGCCATCCTATTTCTACTATTTGACCTAGAAATTGCCCTTCTTCTCCCACTACCATGAGGAGACCAACTCCTAACTCCAACATACACATTCTTATGAGCCACTGCCATCCTAGCCCTCCTCACACTAGGCCTAATCTACGAATGAGTCCAAGGAGGCTTAGAGTGAGCCGAATAGACGATTAGTCCAAAGAAATACCCCTGATTTCGGCTCAGAAAATTATGGTTCAAGTCCATAATCGTCTTATGACCCCAGTACACTTTAGTTTTAGCTCAGCATTCATCCTAGGCCTAATAGGACTAGCATTCCACCGAACCCACCTACTCTCCGCCTTGCTCTGCCTAGAAGGAATGATGCTATCCCTATTTATCGCCCTATCCCTCTGGGCCCTCCAACTAGAAGCCACTGCCTACTCAGCTGCCCCCATGCTTCTACTGGCATTCTCAGCTTGCGAAGCAAGCGCAGGCTTAGCTCTCCTAGTTGCCACCGCTCGCACCCACGGCACCGACCACCTTCAAAACCTAAACCTTCTACAATGCTAAAAATTCTAATCCCAACACTTATACTTTTCCCAACAACCTGGCTAGCCCCAAAATCATGACTATGAACCACAACTGCCACCCAAAGCCTCCTAATTGCCATCCTAAGCCTCAACTGACTAAAATATAATACAGAAGCCGGATGAACCTCGTCCAACCACTACATAGCCACAGACCCCCTATCAACCCCCCTGCTAGTCCTCACTTGCTGACTACTCCCGCTCATAATTCTAGCCAGCCAAAACCATATTAACCAAGAACCAATCAACCGACAACGAACCTATATTACGCTACTAATTTCTCTACAAGCCTTCCTAATCATAGCCTTCGGGGCAACAGAAGTAATTATATTTTACATTATATTCGAGGCCACCCTCATTCCAACACTCATCATCATCACACGATGAGGTAACCAAACAGAACGCCTAAACGCCGGAACCTACTTCCTATTTTATACCCTTACCGGGTCCCTCCCCCTTCTAGTCGCCCTATTAATTTTACAAAAAGACCTCGGCACACTATCCATACTAACCATACAATACTATGCCCCCACAAAAATAACCGCATGAGGGGATAAAGTCTGATGGGCGGGTTGTCTCCTAGCCTTCCTAGTAAAAATACCCCTATATGGCGTACACCTATGACTACCAAAAGCCCATGTAGAAGCACCAATTGCAGGCTCCATGGTCCTAGCCGCCGTCCTCCTAAAACTTGGAGGATACGGCATAATACGAATAATAATTATGCTAACCCCACTAACCAAAGAACTAGCATATCCATTTATTATTCTAGCTTTATGAGGAATTATTATAACCGGGTCTATCTGCCTACGACAAACGGACCTAAAATCACTCATCGCTTATTCATCAGTTAGTCACATGGGCTTGGTCGCCAGCGGCATCCTAATCCAAACCCCCTGAGGCTTCACAGGTGCAATTATCCTGATAATCGCCCACGGCCTAGTTTCATCCGCACTATTCTGCTTAGCCAACACTAACTACGAACGAACACACAGCCGCACCCTCCTTCTAGCCCGAGGGCTGCAAATAATTTTACCCCTAATAACTGCCTGATGGTTCATCACCAACCTAGCCAACCTAGCACTCCCTCCCCTGCCAAACCTAATAGGTGAACTAATAATCATCACTTCCATATTCAACTGATCCTACTGAACAATTCTCCTAACAGGCCTAGGAACCCTTATCACAGCAGCCTACTCACTATACATATTCTTAATAACACAACGTGGCCCAACCCCAGCCCACACAATCACACTACACCCCTCCCACACACGAGAGCACCTACTTATAACACTACATCTAACCCCAGTTCTCCTCCTAGTTCTAAAGCCAGACATTATGTGAGGTTGATGCTTCTGTAAATATAGTTTAAACAAAACATTAGATTGTGATTCTAAAAATAGGAGTTAAAATCTTCTTATTCACCAAGAGAGGCAGGTCGCACTAGGGACTGCTAATCCCCAAGCTCCATGGTTCAATCCCATGGCTCACTTAGCCCCTAAAGGATAATAGCTCATCCGTTGGTCTTAGGAACCAAAGACTCTTGGTGCAACTCCAAGTAGCGGCTATGCATTCTACAACCCTAATCTTCAACTCCAGCCTACTAATCATCTTTTCCCTCCTCCTATTCCCTATACTAACAACCCTCTCCCCCAATACACTAGACAAAAACTGAGCATCCACCCACGTTACCACCGCTGTAAAATGGGCCTTCCTAACCAGCCTTATCCCACTGTCTATTTTCTTAGACCAGGGAATAGAAACCATCACAACAAACTGGCACTGAATAAACACAATAACCTTTGACATCAACATAAGCTTTAAATTCGACCATTACTCCATCATCTTCACCCCCGTAGCCTTATACGTCACATGATCCATCCTGGAATTCGCATCTTGATATATACACGCAGATCCAAACATAAACCGATTCTTTAAATACCTCCTTCTATTCCTAATTGCAATAATTACCCTAGTAACCGCCAACAACATATTCCAACTCTTCATCGGCTGAGAGGGAGTAGGAATCATATCCTTCTTACTAATTGGCTGATGGTATGGACGTGCCGACGCCAACACTGCCGCCCTCCAAGCAGTAATTTATAACCGAGTCGGAGACGTCGGCCTAATCCTAGCAATAGCCTGAATGGCAATAAACCTCAACTCATGAGAAATTCAACAAATCTTCGCCTCGTCCAAAAATACCGATCTCACTCTACCACTACTGGGCCTAATTCTAGCAGCCACTGGGAAATCAGCCCAATTTGGACTTCACCCATGACTCCCCTCCGCCATAGAAGGCCCAACACCCGTCTCCGCCCTACTGCACTCGAGCACAATAGTAGTCGCCGGAGTCTTCCTCCTAATCCGCCTCCACCCACTCATAGAAGACAACCAAACAGCTCTAACCACCTGCCTATGTCTTGGCGCTCTCACCACCCTCTTTACAGCAACCTGCGCCCTCACCCAAAACGACATCAAAAAAATCGTTGCATTCTCAACATCAAGTCAACTAGGCCTAATAATAGTTACTATTGGCCTAAACCAACCACAACTAGCATTTCTACACATCTGCACCCACGCTTTCTTCAAAGCTATGCTGTTCCTATGCTCAGGCTCAATTATCCACAGCCTTAACGACGAACAAGACATCCGAAAAATAGGGGGACTACACAAACTACTCCCATTCACCTCATCCTGCCTAACCATCGGAAGCCTCGCCTTAGCTGGTACCCCCTTCCTAGCCGGATTCTTCTCTAAAGACGCAATCATCGAAGCCCTAAACACATCCCACCTAAACGCCTGAGCCCTGGCCCTAACCCTACTAGCTACCTCATTCACCGCCATTTACAGCTTCCGCGTAGTCTTCTTTGCACTCATAGGACACCCACGATCCCTACCACTATCCCCAATTAACGAAAACAACCCAACTGTCATCAACCCAATCAAACGCCTTGCCTGAGGAAGCATCATCGCCGGCCTACTAATTACATCAAACTTCCTCCCAACAAAAACCCAAGTAATAACAATAGCCCCCATACTAAAACTCAGCGCCCTACTAGTATCAGTCACCGGTCTGCTAGCCGCCACTGCACTAACAGATTTAACAACCAAACAACTCAACCCAACACCAAAAATTAAACCACACAACTTCTCCAACATATTAGGATTTTACCCCGCCGTAATACACCGTCTCCCACCTAAAATTAATCTCACCCTAGGACAATTTATCGCCACCCAACTAGTAGACCAAGCATGATTTGAAAAAACAGGCCCTAAAGGAATCACCTCCAACCAAATCCCAATAATCAAAATAATCAACAACGTGCAGCAAGGAATAATCAAAACCTACCTAACCATCTTCACTCTCACAACAGCCTTTGCCGTACTACTAATATTAATAACCTAACGGCCCGCAACGCCCCCCGACCCAGCCCCCGAGTCAGCTCCAAAACTACAAACAAGGTAAGCAACAACACCCACCCACAAATCATCAACACTCACCCCCCAAAAGAATATATCAACGCCACCCCGCTAAAATCACCACGAAGAACAGAAAACTCCTTCAACTCCTCAACTACAACCAAAGAGCCCTCATATCACCCACCAGACACCCACGCGCCAACCAACAACACACCCAAAATATAAACCACCGCATAACTAAGGACAGATCAATCCCCCCAAGTCTCAGGATATGGCTCTGCGGCTAAAGCCGCAGAATACGCAAATACCACCAACATTCCTCCCAAATAAATTAAAAACAAAACCAAAGACAAAAAAGATCCCCCATGACCAACCAACACCCCACAACCAAAAGCTGCAGCCAAAACTAATCCCAAAGCTGCAAAGTATGGCGCCGGGTTAGAAGCAACAGCCACTAGCCCCAACACCAAACCAATCAAAAAGACAAAAGTAAGACTAGCCATTGATTCTACCCGGACTTTAACCGAGACCTGCGGCCTGAAAAACCGCCGTTGCATTCAACTACAGAAACTATAATGACCAGCCTACGAAAAACCCACCCAATTGCCAAAATCGTAAACGACACATTCATTGACCTACCAGCCCCATCAAACATTTCTGCCTGATGAAACTACGGCTCCCTACTAGGGCTCTGCCTAATTACACAAATTCTTACAGGCCTATTCCTAGCCATACACTACACCTCAGACATTTCAACCGCCTTCTCCTCAGTAGCTCACATCTGCCGAGACGTCAACTACGGCTGACTTATCCGAAACTTTCACGCCAATGGAGCCTCATTCTTTTTCATCTGCATTTACTTACACGTCGCCCGAGGCCTTTACTACGGCTCATACCTATACATCGAAACCTGAAATATCGGAGTTATCCTCTTACTACTAGTCATAATAACCGCATTCGTAGGGTACGTACTTCCCTGAGGACAAATATCCTTCTGAGGCGCCACGGTAATCACCAACCTACTCTCAGCCGTCCCATACATCGGAGACGCTCTAGTACAATGAATCTGAGGCGGATTCTCAGTAGATAACGCGACCCTAACCCGATTCTTTGCATTCCACTTCCTATTCCCATTCGCCATCGCAGGTGCCACAATTCTCCACCTCCTATTCCTCCACGAAACCGGCTCAAACAACCCCGCAGGCCTAGCCTCCGACGCAGACAAAATCCCATTCCACCCATACTTCTCCTACAAAGACCTACTAGGCTTCGTCATCATACTCATCGCCCTAGCCTCTCTAGCCCTATTTTCCCCAAACCTCCTAGGAGACCCAGAAAACTTCACACCTGCTAATCCACTAGTTACGCCACCACACATCAAACCAGAATGATACTTCCTATTTGCATACGCCATCCTACGATCAATCCCAAACAAGCTAGGCGGAGTCCTAGCATTAGTATTATCTATCCTAGTCCTAATAGTAGTTCCTATCCTGCATACCTCCAAAATACGAGGCCTAACCTTCCGTCCAATTTCCCAATTCCTATTCTGAACCCTAGTGGCAGACATAGCCGTACTAACATGAATCGGAGGGATACCAGTAGAACACCCATTCATCATCATCGGACAAGCAGCATCAATCCTCTACTTTGGCCTATTCATCATTCTTATCCCCATAGCAGGACAAATCGAAAACAAAATCCTACGATTAAACTGCTCTAGTAGCTTAGCCCTAAAAGCACCGGTTTTGTAATCCGGAGATCGAAGGTTAAAATCCTCCCTAGCGCCCATCAGAGGAAGGAGAATTTAACTCCCACCCTTAACTCCCAAAGCTAAGATTCTACTTAAAACTATCCTCTGACACTTACTTACATCCACACAACCCAGTCACCACAACCCCCACGCATACAAGAGACATGTATAATCATGCATGCATGTACCAATATGCCACATATAACTATACATGTACATACACCATATATGCATGCACAGCTGTGATGCATACAATGGCACGTATATGTATAGTTATGCATGTATGCATTAGTACATATTATGCATAATCTTACATAAACCATGTTTACCTTAATAACTTATAGTAGCAAGCGCAAAATAGATTCCACAGGACAATGGCTAAGAAATAGGACGAACAACAAATCCTTCAAAACAAAAGCCAATATTGAAATCATTCAATCGCCCAATTCCTTGGTCAGCTCGGCTATGGACTTCGAACCTCAAAATACAGATCCTAAATGATGCACAGTAAGAGACCACCAACGATTTTAGCAGGAATACACAGTCCATGTAAGGTCAAGGACAAATATCGTGGGGGTAACACAACTGAACTATTTCTGGCATCTGGCTCCTTCGTCAGGAACATAACTGGAATTTCCATTAAAATTGCTCTTTTGTACATTGACTAATGCGGTCAAGCCCAAATTCGTTACCTGGCATGCCGAGCGTTTTCTCCTACCATCTGGTATTTTTTTTTTCTCTTTTGGTATTAGCCTTCCTTAACATGTAAAACTGCCCGCCGAGAAACTCACTAAGTGGGGACAGCATGAAGCAGGTAATAATGGTGAATGGTGTAAAGACATGATTTATATAACCACATTCATCTATATCAAGTGCATAGAGATTCAATCACTACAATCCTAAGTTTCCCCCCCGCCTCGCGCGCGACAAACCCCCCCTACCCCCCCAGGTCCTCAACTCCTATTCAACTCCTGCCAAACCCCTAAAACAGGAAGGATGAGACACTGGCTTCCACAGCACCCACGTCCATTTATAAACATAAAAATTTTTGTATATATATAGTTGAAAAAACTACACAACGCTACAGAGGAAACTCCCTACCTAAGCTCACAACGTCCAAAGATTCCTGTCATAAATCACAACA